AATATGTTCTAAAACCGCCAACCCTTGTTGTTACTTATTCATCGGCGGGGGATAGAGCTTTTCTTTTTCTGCTTTCCTATGATATGGATTTGGTTGATTCTCCTGTGGTATCGACTGCCTTTGTTCGGCTGAGACTTCCGCGTCTGCGGATTCTCTAGTAGCTGCTCTAGCGTCTGCTTCGTCGGGTGCTGAATCGCGCGAAACTCTTTGGAAAAGAAAATGCTTTGCCCAGGAATTCTAGGTTGAAAGCCCTCCCTGACCAAAACCAGGAACGAAAGTCTTGATCCTAGGCTTTGGAATCAATCAAAAGAGCCCGAGCCGAGTAAGGATACAACGCATCCGTATAAGCTGCTACAGCATCAGGCAGGGCAAAGGACCAGACCTGAATCTACAAAAGATAGAACCTAAATAAGATGCCAGGGAGGCCTTATGGTAAAAAAAAGGTATGCAGGGGTTCTGGGTCTATTATAACCAGAAGGGGGGAGAACGGATTTTGGGACGTGTCTGTCCCACAGTCTGGTGAAATGTACGACCTCCAACTTAACCTAGCCCAAAAGAGTGTAAGCGAGGGATTAAAAACCTAGTTGATCACTTATAAAGTCAAGTAGAAAATATTATTCTATTTTGATTCCCAACATGCAGAAGTACAAAACCAATTAACATAGAAACTAGAGTGAGTTGGATGGAACCTGATGATCTTCGAGGCCGAAGGGAGCTAGAGTGGAAGCTGGCGCGGGAACTGTAGGAGCTCCAGCTCGCTGAATAAGCCACCACAATATAGGAAAAAGAATAAGCAACAGGAGAAGGATGTGTCTCAGGTGCGGAGACCTGTTTAGAAGGTGAACCAGCAGAGTCAGATGCAACCGGGCATGAAGCAGCAAGTGCTGTAGATCTGGTAGAACTTCTTCTCGGATATGTTTGGTTAAGTGAGGTGGCGCAACAAGCCGAACCACATGGGTCGAGTACAAAGCAACCAAATATCCTGACTTCGGAGTCGGAATAAGAATTCAAAAGAGGTTTTTGTTCGCTCCGCAGGCACGAACTAGTCGAGATGTATGTGGTGCCCTTTCTTTCACATTGGTGAGGTTGCTTGATTGTAGGGGCCGGGAAAGGGTCTGCCACCACTGGATTTTTTTGTAATCGATGTAGCTTCGTCGTCTGTCTCGGGATCGGTAGTCTTCCCCCCATTCCGTAGTCTTAGCTTAAAGGATGTTGATGTTTCTTTTATTTAAGATACAATCTGTAAGTTAGTTACCAAAACTTTTTGTGTTGTAGACGGCGAAGAGTCAATAGAAATAGAATAGGAATCCCTAGAGCTAGAGAAGAGAGTTCCCGAAAGGAGAAGGGGAATTGACCAGTTCTGGAATTCACAACTACAAAAATCACATCCTATTTTAGCGGCAACCAAAGCGACTTTTGAACCTTTCTTAAGCTCAGAGCAGAGTAGCTGGAAGTAAAGTAGAAGAATGAGTCTAGCGACCGACCTGGAAGCATAGATAGCAAAGGCGGAGATGGTACTTTAACAGTCAAAGGAGGATCATATGCTTATAACATGCAATTTGAAATCACGTACTTACCCCGGGCTTGCCCCGAATCCACTAAAAAAATAGGTAATGTTGGCGAATCTTCTGATTCTCGAGTTTCAATTCGACAAGTACCAACAGGCCGAAAAAGACGAAAAAAAGGCCTTGCATACTCGAGAAGTCAATAGCAACCACTCTTACTGATGATATTCTTTACTTTCCTTGTTAAGGTCCCGCGGTAAAGTAAACAAAAAAAAGCTATAAGTAGGCTCGCTATTGCGAGCTATACGAGCTGTTTGCCTTTATACGGCTTCGCTAGCGCTCCTATGAAGTGAAGTGGTGGGCCTTCTAGAAGCTTCGCCAGAAGCAAGCAAGATGAGGTAGCTCTCCTTCGCTCGTTCCGTACTTGACTTACGAGCTAGTGTAGTACTCGCCCCTCTCTCTAATCTAAAGGGGCTTATGCACTCCACTCGCTGTCTACTAAACGAGCGTTAGAGCGAGCGAAGCCTTCCATTTAGTGGCTTCCCCCCTTATCCCTCACCCTACTCTTTCATTTCCGCTTAAGCTTCCCCTGTTTGTGGGATTAATTGATTGGATACCCGAGAACCATAATCTTTACTAGGAACTGCTTCTACGACGATAGGCGTAAAGGCATGATTAGTTCCACAAATCTCACTGCACTGACCATAGTAAACCCCTTCTCGTTGTACCGAAATAGAGATCTGATTTAAACGACCAGGTACAGCATCACATTTGACACCTAAGGAAGGTACAGCCCAACTATGAGGTACATCAGCAGGTGTTACAATAATACGTAGATGAGTTTTGGCTGGTACAACCACTCTATTGTCCACTTCTAATAAACGTGATTGACCCAATTCTAGATCATCTTCTGGAATCGTATAACTGTCAAAAGTGAGTGACTGTTCATCGGAACTGTTATAGTCTGAATACTCATAAGTCCGATACCATTGATGTCCAATAGCTTTGATAGTCATGGCTGGATCTACTACTACCTCGTCCATTGAGTATAACAGAGCAAATGATGGTATAGCAATGAACATCGGGATGATACTAGGAAATATGGTCCGAAGAATCTCGATAGTAGTTCCATGAACAATCCTTTGCGGGATTGGATTTTTTTGATAGTGGAAATGCCATAAAGCGCGAACCAAGATCCGTGATACGAAAACCAAAATCAGAATGAGGAAGAAAAAGATATCGTGATGTAAGTCTATTATTCCTTGCATCATAGGTGTTGCTGCGTCTTGAAATCCTAATTGCCATGGTTCCGCTGCATCACAATAAACAACAGCAATAACCCCAGGGGTTAGACAAAGAATGATATACGCGGATATAAAAATATAAGACTGGTTAATATTATTGTAAAAAAGCTTAAATTGCATATTATTATTATTATTATTTCTTAGTCTATAGAGTAAATAGATGATCGTTAGGACGGACAAGCCTAATATAGTTAGTCGAAGTGCAGGGTTTTTAGCAAGGAAGTTCATAAGTTCCATCAGTTCTTTCATAAGTAAGTAAATATCCGGTTGGTTGACTGCTCTGCGCCTCCTCATAAATGAGGACTTGTTTGTTGTAAATATCCGGTTGGGTTTACCAATCCAATCAAGAAATGGGACTTTTGGTAGCTAAGGGATTGAGCTGCGCGAAACTTTATTTACTTGCTTGAAGGCTTCATTTACTTGAAGGAGGTTCGCGCATTCGTTTTCTTGCTGGGTATAAGATCGAAAAGAAAAAGTACACTACACTCGATCAATCCAAAAAGGTGTAGCACTTCTCCACCCTCTGCTAGCTGCTTTCTTCTCTTATGAGATTTTATAGGTCGAGAAATTTCATACCGTCAACTCTTCCTAGTAGCTACCCGTCGCTAGCAGCATTAGAGCCTCTATCACTAAATTAGTGAGCTTTGGGAAGATTAAAGAAGAGAGGGGAAATTTCACTCACGGAACACTTTCTTGTTCCAAAAAGACCAGAGTCCGACACTTGACAATGAAAGAACAGACAGAAGTGGAACGAGAGGGGAGGTGACGAGTTGGTAGCTCACCTCTTCCTTTGTAGCTGGCATAGACAATGGGAAGGTTAACTTGGTGATTGAGTTCCGAATTCCCTTCCGCTGCTCTGGCGAGTGACTCTTCCGGAAATTCCATGGATGGGATTGATGCAATTACTCGCATTAGACTTGCCTTGATATTGAGACTATATTTCGTTCTATATGCTATTTCCTCGTCACGACAATGAAAGATGCCAGCCCTAAAATCCGGAAAAGCTTAGGGAGGGCCGCTCCCACGTCTGAGCAATCGAGGCCGGTCACTCAGAAAATAG